AAAAGTATTTGTCCCAAAGAATAATCCTAGAATCTCGTCTGTTTTCTGGATTTGGAAAAGTGCTGATTTTCAAGAACGCGAATCTTATGATATGTTGGGAATCTCCTATGATAATCATCCACGCCTTAAACGTATCTTGATGCCTGAAAGTTGGATAGGCTGGCCCTTACGTAAGGACTATATTACCCCAAATTTCTATGAAATACAAGATGCTCATTGAATGATAAGGAAACTAATGTTCACTTATACGACACAACTCCAGATTTCATTCAAGTCAAGGAATATTTTTACGTTCTGTTCTAGATGAAACAGAGTAACTGGACTCTAATTCGTATTATGGATAGGCCTAAAAAAGGCTTCATTGCTATTCCCGAATTTGGAAAAGATAATATCTATTTTGTATGAGCAGAAACAAAAAGATGAATCAAAAGAGTTCTGCACCATGAACTTTGTACCGCGCACATCACTTAGACAGACCTCGGAAAGTAACGTAAGCAAGAGTGAAGAAATAGAATAAATATAAAAGAAAAAGCGAAATTCCGAAATAAAAAGGGATTGAATTTTATTTGTACTGTGTCTGAAATGCATCCTGTCTATTCCTATCCTTCAACCCCTCTATACTTTTTTTAAGTTTTTTTAAAACTTTTTTTAAGTTTTTTTAAAACTTTTTTTTTTTGATATATATATGAAGACTTAACACTCTTTTTGAGTGAGAGAAAGCACAATATGAACAAACAAGAAAGAAAAAAGAAACAAAAAAAAGGGAACATAATCCCACTTTAGTTCTTTACCATAACCATACATATATTTTTTACCCATCTCTAAAAATGGAGGTATATATCTATACGCTAGATGAATAAGTATGTATCATGCTCTTGACTATTAACGAATATATATCCTGATCTGTCTCGATTAATTTGTATGAATATCTATCCGATATATTATTCATGTGTCAGGAACCAGATTTGAACTGGTGACACGAGGATTTTCAGTCCTCTGCTCTACCAACTGAGCTATCCCGACCATTTCCCGTGCATCATCCTAGTAGAGTACTTGTATCTATGTCAATTAAAGGGACTAAATCTAAATAAAGTAAAGTATTAAATAAAGTAAAGTATTAAAAAATTTTTTCTAATAAATGTAAGGATAATGATATGTATGGACTGTGAATGATTCAATAATAGAGATTCATTGCCCATATATGTTCATTTGTACAGGTATCGTATCTATCCAAATTGGGATAAGATCCAAAGATTTCTCTTCGGATCCATTTGTAAAAGAGTAGAGTGAATGAGAAAGAAAGATAGTGAATTTTGTTTGAACCACTGATGAAAAAAAGAGGATAAATAGTTAGGAAGTAAAATGGACTTTTTGTTGGGGATAGAGGGACTTGAACCCTCACGATTTCTAAAGTCGACGGATTTTCCTCTTACTATAAATTTCATTGTTGTCGGTATTGACATGTAGAACGGGACTCTCTCTTTATTCTCGTCCGATTAATCAGTTTTTCAAAAGATCTATCAAACTCTGGAATGAATGATTTGATCACTGAATATTCGATTCTTCCTTCAACTTCGATTGGAATGGATTCACAATAACTCTGAATTTTTTCTTTCATATATATATATTCGATAGATTCGGGTCGTGATTAATCGTTTGATATGTTAGTATGTATACGTACGTATTAGATATATAGGGCCGTCCTTTCTGTAATTTCGATAGAGGAATTCCAGCTACCAACACAACGTAGTCAACTCCATTCGTTAGAACAGCTTCCATTGAGTCTCTGCACCTATCCTTTTTTTATTCTAGTTTTATAAATAGAAACCCTTGTTTTATCAAAATAAAGATTTGGCTCAGGATTGCCCATTTTTAATTCCAGGGTTTCTCTGAATTTGGAAGTTACCACTTAGTAGGTTTCCATACCAAGGCTCAATCCAATCAAGTCCGTAGCGTCTACCAATTTCGCCATATCCCCTTTTGATTTGAGACCAAGATCCAGTTGGAATTCCACCCATCTCTTTCATTTATTTTGGAACCGTTGAATTCATTAGATAATGATTCCCATATCGAAAAAGTGTATGCTATTTGATTTTTTTGGCGATCCTCTATCAGTTTATTTCTATTGGATAAACCTTGTTTCAATCAGAAATGATTCTATCATTGATGTATCCGCAATTCAATATGGATAGATATATCCCATATATATATATATCTTTCTCCCTCCCTTTCTTTTTTACAGTGCGATTTGGAATACTGGAACGGTCGATATTCATTCTTCTTTTTTTTTTTTCGTCCTATCTCTTCCTTTTCCGAATGAAACCAGAAGAATGTCTCATTCTAATTTGGATTGTATCTTTATCCTTATCTTATCTTTTCTTAGGACCGATCCGCTCGCTATACGCTATAATTATTGCTATAACTGCTTTACTTTAACTTTAAGAAATAAATTTATTTTATATTAAGAAATAATTAGATTTTTTATAATCATAGTTTATAATTTTAAATTTTCATTAATATATATATATATATACATATTCATTAACATATATATATATATATATTAAAAAATATAAATATAATGTATAAATATATAAATAAAATGTATAAAATGCATAAAAAAAAAATAGAATGTATAAATAATAATTAATGTAATTAATATGATAGAATGAAAATTCTACTAATTAGTCACATACTAATTAGTCATATATTTCTATTAGAAAAATATCTATTAGAAAAATATCTATTAGAAAAATAGAATTCTATTAATTCTATTTAGTCATATCTAGTTCTATATTATTAGTTATATTAGTTATAACTAATAATATAGATATAATGATATAGATATAACAATAGAACTATGAACTATAGTTCATATTAAATTAATAGCTAATAGCCCTAAGCTAAGATCCAGCAGTTTCCTGAATTCCTATACACTATTTCTATTTGTTATACTATTTCTATTTCTGTTATGTGAGCCCGCTTAGCTCAGAGGTTAGAGCATCGCATTTGTAATGCGATGGTCATCGGTTCGATTCCGATAGCCGGCTTTTTTTTCTCTATCGATTTTTCCATGATTGATAATCTCTCCTTTTCTCAAAATGTTGGATCACCGATCTATTATGTCGTGGTAACTTGTAACTATGAATAAAAAATGGATTGGAGCAATTAGATCTCTACAGAACAAATCATAAAACGGAGCCTCAACTTCCTATATATACATATACAAAAAATCCGGATATTAATAGAATTCATTTCATTCTACTTTGTAATACTTCAGTAAATTTAGCTTTGCTTTGTTTATCCTTTAGTTCAGTCTTAATTTAAGATTTATTCTGTAAAATGAAATTTCAATAAAATAAAAAAAAGGAGTCTTTATGTCTCGTTATCGAGGACCTCGTTTCAAAAAAATACGCCGTCTGGGAACTTTACCAGGACTAACTAGTAAAAGACCTAAATCCGGAAGTGATCTTAAAACCCAATTGCGTTCTGGGAAAAGATCGCAATATCGTATTCGTCTAGAAGAAAAACAGAAATTGCGTTTTCATTATGGTCTGACGGAGCGACAATTAGTTAGATATGTACATATCGCTGGAAAAGCCAAAGGGTCAACAGGTCAGGTTTTACTACAACTACTTGAGATGCGTTTGGATAACATCCTTTTTCGATTGGGTATGGCTTCGACCATTCCTAGAGCTAGGCAATTAGTTAACCATAGACATATTTTAGTTAATGGTCGTATAGTGGATATACCAAGTTATCGTTGCAAACCCCGAGATATTATTACTACGAAGGATAAACAAAGATCGAAAGCTCTGATTCAAAATTATATTGCTTCACCCCCCCCTGAGGAATTGCCAAAACATTTGACTATTGACTCATTCCAATATAAAGGATTAGTAAATCAAATAATAGATAGTAAATGGATCGGTTTGAAAATAAATGAGTTGTTAGTCGTAGAATATTATTCCCGCCAGACTTGAACCTAACGAAAATAACAAAGAAAGATTCAGAGAATTTTGCCCTCTTTTCGACGAAGTAAATGGATCTAAGGGCCTTGATCCGCATTTTTCTCATTCACGTATTACAAATAGATCAGCAGTAGGATTTTTTTTCTTTTTTGCTCTTTCCGATATTTGTATTTTACGTACCGCAGTAATGTAATTAGGAATAGAGAATTTCTGGAATAGAGAATTTCTATCAAATAAAAGTCTTATTGCTGGAATAATGGTATCAGTTGTTATTTGATTTGATACATTGTGGTCGGTCACGTTGGTGAATTAACAGAAACGGAAAGAGAGGGATTCGAACCCTCGGTAAACAAAAGCCTACATAGCAGTTCCAATGCTACGCCTTGAACCACTCGGCCATCTCTCCTACATAATCTTATTATTGACCAGAAACCGAGTGAATAGCGAGTCATTCATATTATTGCAGTACAGGTATGACCGATCAATGGTTCCATAGGAATAATTTCTTTTAAATTTCCTATTTCTCAACACCAACTTCTCTCATCAGCTACCCCATGGATCTATTACAAATTCATGAATCGTCCCATGGATTTTTATTTCCATTGTATGGCATGACGTATACACGTCATGTAAACAAAACGGATGGTTACTCTACTCTATTTTATCATGGAATAATTATTCTTTTTCCTCTTTGGATCATAACCAAATCAAAACTTCTAGAGTTATCAAAATCCGTAGTAAAAGAAAGTCCTTGGTTATTCAACTTAGATGAAATCTTAGATGAAATAGTAATAGTTCCGTTCATTGGTATACTACGAAATTGTAATGAAATCCAATCTGATTCAAATATTTCATATCTCTCCTTGTCGAAACAAAATGGGACAATTTGAGCGGAAGGTCCACATTTTTAGAATTAGTCTGTTTTATGTTATTTCGTATTGTACAATTCCTTTGTTTGTGGGATCATTTTCCCCGAAGGGTAATGAAAAGAATTCTAATTATAGATTATAGAAAGGATTGCTAATTATG